GAACCCGCGAATATTGGCAAAACTACAACTAGTGTTAACCAAGGAAAATAATTCATGGTAAAAACAAGATAAACTTGGACCAGAAAAACCCGTGCTCAAAATAAATATTTTTTGAGCGCGGGTTTTTGTCGGTAAAGATAAAAAAAAATGTATTTCAAGTAGGGTTTTCTGGAACGTATTAATAAGCTAGACCCATACTTCGAGTTGTTTCATGCCATAAATAAACTCGAACACTCAAGAAATCCGTTGGACAGGCGGATTCACATCTCTTACAACCGACACAGTCCTCTGTTCTTGGAGCGGAAGCAATTTGCTTAGCCTTACATCCGTCCCAAGGTATCATTTCTAATACATCTGTTGGGCAGGCTCGCACACATTGAGTGCACCCTATACACGTATCATAAATCTTTACTGAATGTGACATTGGATCTATAAATTTTTAAATGTCAGAAATTTTCGATCTAGTAAACTTGTAAATGAATCATATATTTAGACACCAGATGAATCAATAATTTATCAGAATTTTTATAATCAATCTAATTCTGGATCGACCCGTGTGATAGAACCAAGATACTTTGATTTCTTACATTGATTTTTTACATTTTCGAAAACATGTATTATACGTAATGTATGGTCATGGTAATTATAATTTATGAATATTAGAATTTATATGATTATTAATACTACTTATTCAACAAATTTGATTGATTGATACGAGTTGATTTTCTGTTACGATAAATTGACGAAACAATAGCCGGACCAATAGCTGCTTCAGCGGCTGCAATAGCTATAACAAAAATTGAGAAAATATTTCCTTTTAATTGGCGACTATCAAAAAAATCAGAAAATGTTACGAAATTTATATTAACCGCATTCAATATAAGTTCAAGACACATAAGGGCTCTAACCATATTTCGACTCGTGATCAATCCATAGATACCGATAGAAAATAAGTAGGCACTCAAAACAAGTACATGCTCGAGCATCATTGACCAACTCCTTATCAATTTCGATTCATTTCAATATGAACTGAACAACAATTAAACAGATTCAATTGACTAGAATAAAAAAAAGTACGGAACAAAGGAATATATTCTATTGGTAATAGAATAGATTGAATAAAATAATTTATATTTTAGACATAAAGAACCTTTAATTGAAGGGAAATAAATGTAATAAAACAGAACACAGTTTTATTTGGATTGCTGTTGCCAATTCTATAGATTTATTACTGTCGCGCCACGGCAATTGCACCTATCAAAGCGGCTAAAAGAATTATCGAAACGAATTCAAACGGAAGAAAAAAATCCGTTGATAAATGAATTCCAATTTGTTGACTATTACTTATCAAATCTTGTTCTATAATCTGGTTTGATCTTGTAGTCCAAATAATCCCGTACCATGACGTATCTGTAATAGTAATCATGAGTAAAACAAAAATACTTGTACAAACTGGCAAAGTAACCCCATCCCCAACGGTCCAAAGATTCAAATCTTTGTAATATTCTGAACCATTCATAAACATCACAGCAAATACGATTAAAACATTTATAGCTCCCACGTAAATAAGAAGTTGTGCAGCAGCTACAAAATAGGAGTTTAATAGAATATAGAATAAGGATATACAAACAAGAACCAGTCCCAATGAAAAGGCAGAATAAATGGGGTTGGTAAATAATACCACTCCCATACCTCCTAGTATAAGAACCGATCCCAGAAAGACTAAAAGAAAATCATGTATTGGTCCGGGCAAATCCATTATATGTAAAATAAGAGATAAATAAATCGAAATGTTTTTCATGACCTTATTGAAATCCGAACAGAAAAAAAATTATAATTTTTGAGCAATTCCTAATTAAATCCTAAGGGATATGAATAAATGTAAGTACAATTATTGGACTAATTTAATTCGTTATCTGAAAGAGTAGTTCTCATTTGAAACTATATATGTAAAAATAATTACAGATATATTAATTAATGGATTAATTAATGGATTTTCAATCCAAATTAAGACGTGATTCTTAACCAACTAATCAATAGTTGGGATTTTTAGTTATTGACCAAACAAAACGAAAGAAACCCGATTCCTTTAGATTAGATCAAAAAAAAAAAAAATGAACCTTAGTATTATTTATTAGTAAAGTAATAGTCTTAGTAAAGTAATTATAAATTATTCTTTAATCAAGAGATTTACTTATTTTTTTTTTTGAGGCGAATTAAAAATTGTTCGAATTGTATAATCGTCAATTACTGACATTGGTAAACGACCCAAAGCAATTTGATTATAATTCAATTCGTGACGATCATAAGTAGAAAGTTCATATTCTTCAGTCATTGATAAACAATTTGTTGGACAATACTCAACGCAATTACCACAAAATATACAGACTCCGAAATCAATACTGTAATTAAGCAACCGTTTCTTGCGAATATCAGTTTCCAATTTCCAATCAACAACGGGTAGATCTATAGGACATACACGAACACATACTTCACAAGCAATACATTTATCAAATTCAAAATGGATTCGACCGCGGAAACGCTCCGCGGTGATTAATTTTTCATAAGGATATTGAATAGTTACAGGTAAACGATTTGCGTGAGATAAAGTAATCATGAAACTTTGACCAATGTACCTTGCAGCTCGTACTGTTTGTTGACCATAATTCATGAACCCAGTTACCATAGAGAACATATCATTAATATATATTATGAATAATTTTATGTTTGTTTATTTCTCTTGTTTGAGACAAGTTGTAAATTTACCTTACAGCGAAAAGAGTTGGGAAGAAGTTGTTAATAATAGATTACCGAGAGAAATAGGTAAAAGAAATTTCCATCCAAGATTCAATAGTTGGTCCATTCTTAGCCTCGGTAAAGTCCATCTTGTTGTGATAGGAATGAACAAGAACAAATAAGTTTTAGCTAATGTAATAAAGATACCAATTGTCGCTCCAAAAACTCCACATGTTTTATTTATTTCAAAAAGCTCAGAAACATATATGTCCGGAATAGAGATATTCCAACCTCCCAAGTAAAGAACTGTTACAAATAATGAAGAAACTAATAGGTTTAGATAGGAAGCAACATAAAATAAACCAAATTTTATACCCGAGTATTCGGTTTGATAACCTGCTACTAATTCTTCTTCTGCTTCGGGTAAATCAAAAGGTAATCTCTCACATTCTGCTAGGGAAGAAATGATAAAAATGATAAACCCTATAGGCTGACGCCACAAATTCCATCCCCAAAAACCGTATTTTGATTGCGCCTCAACTATATCAATTGTACTTGAACTGTTAGATAATTATAGTCGGTGATACCATTACTGTTATCATCGCTATTACAGAACCGTACATGAGATTTTCACCTCATACGGCTCCTTAAAGGCCAGAAATAAATCTAAGGATCGCGTCAGTATTATTTTATCTTGGTACGTTTGTAGGATGTATAAAGTAAAAATCTATTGGACGGTCCTAAATTAGACCAATTGAATTCTGTCTGTTATAATTATTTAATAATAAATAAAAAAGTACTTCTGAATCGATCTCACCCTTTCTTTAACTTTAATAATTTCAATAAGAATTAAAATTCTTCTTTGTTGAGTAATAACTTAATTCTTCAATAAAATACTTCTTGTAGAAATATCAATAACCCGTTTATTTCACGTACGAAAAAAATTCTATAATTAATTCATGAATTATGACACAAATTCTATATCTATTAATATGTATCTGGGAAATAAAAAAGGTATCTTTTTTTTTTTTTTTATTGGAATTGGATTTCTTTCTCTTTTTTTCGTTCCTATTCTTCTTTCTATTTCTGAGAAAAAGGGGGCTTACAAAATAAAGTAAAGGATTATTTCGTTCCCAATAGTTATTTATTTAATCGGTGGATAGGAGCATACTCTGGATTGGAATCGTGTCGTGGGGAGTATTGCCTGATCATTTCTACCAACTTAAAGCCCCAATGAGTATTCTTTGTTTGTATATTATGTAAAAATGTCCTTTTGGAGAATTTACATAATCTCTATTACTAATCCTTTACATATCTTGGTGTTTCTAACCACCCACTCGTTTTTGTTCAACCCCCCCCCCCTGTGGTAATACATACAAATGATAGTGAAAACTCAATACGGTTGATCTTTTGAGCCCGCTTCAAGTCAGGATGACTAATCAACCAATCTTGGGGGAAACGGTCGCTTCTGTTTATGTTTATTTCCGCTTAACTCTCTAACTCTTATACATAGAAAATGAGACTCAATCTTTTTACTGCGAATTTATATATAAGCTGTTTTCTTTCACTCATATAACTATTTGATTTAGTTCATCAACCCGAATAATGAATAAAAAAAATGAAGATATCTACTTAATTCATTCCAACCCTTTCTTTGATTTGAAAGGAAGGAATAAAGAAAAGTTTATGTCTATGTATCAACGAATCGCACGTAGAGATATTGATAACACACATAAAGTTAATGGTATTTCATAACTAATCGATTGAGCAGCAGCTCGTAGACCACCTAAAAAGGAATATTTATTATTTGACCCGTATCCTGACATAAGAAGTCCAATTGGAGCAATACTAGAAATGGCAATCCATAAAAAAACACCGATATTGAGATCCGCTAAAACAAGGTGATAGCCAAAAGGAGCTACTGAATAGCTTACTAAAATTGATATGACTGCTATGGATGGCCCGATACTGAATAAACGGGTATCCCCCCTAGATGGAAGAAGATTTTCTTTGAAAATTAGTTTTGCCCCATCTGCTAGAGCTTGAAGAATTCCAAAAGGGCCGGCGTATTCAGGTCCAATACGTTGTTGTATCCCTGCGGATATTTCTCTTTCTAACCATACAATTACCAGTACGCCTATTGTGATTCCCAATACAAGAGTCAAAATAGGAATAAGCACCCATATAATTCCATAAACCTCTTTTAAAAACTCTAATCTAGAAAAAGAATCAATATCTTGTACTTCTGGTGTATCAATTATCATTTCAACGATCAACTTCTCCCATAATGATATCTATACTACCTAGTATCGTCATAATATCAGCCAATTTCATTCTTTTAACTAACTGAGGAAGAATTTGCAAATTGATAAAACCCGGGGGGCGGATTTTCCATCTCCAAGGAAAACCACTCTGATCCCCTATCAGAAAAATTCCCAGCTCTCCCTTTGGGGCTTCGACTCTCACATAAAGTTCTTGTTTCGGCAATTCAAATGTAGGAGAAGGCTTTTTACTAATAAATCTATATTCAAAATCATTCCATTCCGGATTCCTTTCTCTATCAAAGTATCGTATTTCTAAATTCTCATAGGGTCCCCCTGGAATTCCTTCCAGAGCCTGTTGAATAATTTTTATAGATTCTATCATTTCACCAATTCGGACTAGATAACGAGCCAATGAATCTCCTTCTTTTTGCCACTGTACCTCCCAATCAAATTCGTCGTAACATTCATAATGATCAACTTTACGAAGATCCCATTGTATTCCGGAAGCTCGCAGCATTGGTCCCGATAAACCCCAATTTATTACTTCCTCTCTACCAATAATGCCTACTCCCTCGACTCGTTCTAAAAAAATAGGATTTCGTGTAATAAGTTTTTGATATTCAGCAACTCTTGTTAAAAAATAATCGCAGAAATCCAAACATTTATCTATCCAACCATGAGGTAGATCGGCCGCTACTCCTCCGATACGAAAATAATTATGCATCATTCTCATACCGGTGGCAGCTTCGAATAGATCATATACTAATTCTCTTTCTCTGAAAATATAGAAAAAGGGAGTTTGTGCACCAATATCCGCCATAAAAGGACCAAGCCATAACAGATGAGAAGCTATACGACTCAACTCCAACATAATTATTCTGATATAGCTAGCTCTTTTAGGTACTTGAATATTTCCCAACTGTTCCGGTCCATTTACAGTTATTGCTTCTGTGAACATAGTAGCTAAATAATCCCAACGTGTTACATAAGGCAAATATTGTATAATTGTTCGGTTTTCCGCAATTTTTTCCATCCCTCGGTGTAAATAACCCAATATTGGTTCACAATCAATAACATCTTCACCATCTAGAGTAATGATGAGTCTAAGAACACCATGCATTGATGGGTGGTGGGGGCCCATATTGACTATCATGAGGTCTTTTCTTGTAGCTGGTATATTCATCGGTTTTTCCTCGATTCATTCTTTCATGAATTGCTGAAAACGAAAAAAAGTTCATTAAAATTCAAGATCTAATAAATCAAATAATTTAAAATGCCTCTTCAAATTAACGGGTTTTTGACTCCCGAATATCCAACCGATTAATTAATTCTTTATAACATATTCTATTTTTCTTTGACAAATAAGACAGCAGTCGTTGGCGTTTTCCCAGAATTTTACGTAAACCTCTCTGAGATAAATAGTCTTTTTTGTGTAATTCTAAATGTGAAGTAAGTCTTCGTATCCTATTGGTGAAACTAACTATTTGAAATTCAGTGGATCCTCTGTTTTCGTCTTTTTCTTCTTGTGAAATAACTGAGATGAATGGATTTTTTACCATAAAATGAAATCTTCTCGCCCCCCTCTTTTTATTTTAAGAAATTTTTATTGATAGATATCTTTATTGATCAGTAATAATAATGCCTCTCATTTTTATTTTGTATATACAAAAATATTAATTTTGTTATTAATTTATAATTTTTTTTAATAAAATTAAATTTTTATTTATTTGGATTTGAAAAGGGTATACATAAAGGATGGTTGTTTTCTGCACTCACAAAAGATAAAAATTTAGACCTAAAATAATAATATTTTGTTGATTCATTTCTAGATCAAATTGATATGTCATTGAATTAGTATCGTGTATCAGAATGGAACGATGGAATGTAAGACAATGCGTGTGTGCATCTCTTTGTCGTCATAGATCAGATATAGTATGGGAAATATAGCAAAAATGTACTATTAATGCATTTTAAATCGCGGATACATATGTACCCTTACCATACTGAAACGACTGCCATTATTGGTATTAAACCAATAACGATTCATACAAGCCAAATCTTCTAATCGATAATTGGGCCAAAGAAATAACTTAAATTTAATAAGTTTTTTTTTATAGTTTTTGCTTTTATCCAAAACTTGACTGTTTACCTTATTCCCATTACAAAATGCTGCATTTCTATGTCTATTCTCAGAATTGAAACAAATTAGAATTCTCAATTCTCTACGACGTCTAGGTGATAAAATATTTTCAGGAACAAACAAATCATAATGATTTTTATCTCTATTTCCAGTCATCTTTTGATGTTTTGTAATGGCTTCATCAGAATTCTTATCGGCATGTTTTTTTTCTCGGTATCTTTGATTAATTTGGTGTTTGCTTTTATGAACTAATGAAATACCGATGGTTTGATAGATAATAAATTTTCCATCATTTTTTATAGATAGACGAATTGGTTCAATAATCAAAATTCCCCTTTTAATCAATTCTGTAAGAGTTAAATCTTTCTGAATCATCAGAATATCCGGACTCATTTCGCCTCTTTGAATAGAGGATATAGTAATTTCTCTTGGATTTATCAGTCTAAGCAGGAGACAATATACTTTGATGTTATTGCTTATTTTTTTATTTAAAGAATCATCCCATCTCAATTGAAAATGCAAATACCTTTTTAGGAAGAAATCAAACTCCGCTTTTGTATTGATCTTGTATTGCTTTTTATTTCTATTTTTTTTCATGTACGATCCCGTATAATCTTCTTCAACATCTTTTTCTTGGTTTGAAAGAGCTGATTTAAAATCTGCTTGGACCGCGTATTCTTTTTCCCCTTGATTTCGGTTTTCTAATTCAAAAGATTTTTTTGAATTCTCCGATATTGATATAAAAGGATCCCTTTTTTTATTTCCGGCGATGCTTTTGTTTTTACTATCATTTTCATTTATATTAGAATTTAAAACTAGTAATTTAATTGGTATAACCCACGGTTTAATTTTATACGTATTATAAAGTATCCCCAATTCTGGGAAGAACCAAAATTCCATATTTGATATGGGACAACTTAGTATTTCTTCATTCATCCCCATCCAATCAAAAAGGGTTTTTTGATTGGATAGGTTGATTTCTTGATCTTGCTGAATCGTGAGATAAAAAAGACCCCTCTTATTGATTTTATCAATTATTTGATACTTATTAACCCTAGTCTTAGTATATTTATTACTGTTAGTGTCAGTATCAATATCGATCCAGGCGTCAATATCGACCTTATTTTTAAGACAAAAATGGAAAATTCTCCAATCAAAATATTTTCTATCCGTATTTATCTCCATATCTCTAATATCATCTTCTACTAGATAAGGGATAATAGGAATACCTTCCGGCATATTAAATGATTTTTGTGTATGTGTGTTGTAATTATAAAAAATATCTTGGTTATTTTTTACTTGTAATGGTGATCCATAAATATAAGAGTCCTTCTTATCTTCATAATTAATAGATTTATATGCTAAAATATCATATCTATATTGTTTTTTAAAATTATCTTTTTGATTCAGTAATGAATCTGTTTCGAAATTTTTTTCGTAGTTAATTAATCGATCCTTTTCATATAAATCACATAAATCTTTATTTTGAGACATACAGTGTTGATTGAATATATTTCGCCATTTTTGTGGTACTAATCTAGACCATTTAATATGAGATACATCACATTGATACTGACTCCTTAACCAATTTGTCCATTGATTCATTCCATAATTGCGAAGATTCTTATGTCTTAATTCGGAATGAAATAGTTCTTGTGTTACAACAAAAAAATCCTTTATTTCATTCTTAAGAAAAAGGGACATTCCGTTATATTGAAATACAGATTTTAACTTATATAAGTTAATAAGTTGAGTTTGTGATAATTTATAAAATACATATGCTTGTGAAAAGTAAGATAAGTCGCAAAAAGTCTTTGAATTCTTGTTACTAATATTAGTAAGTGACTTTTTTATAGTCGAAATAAAGGGAATTACACTTTGATTTGTTTTATCAATTCTTTCGTGATTTGCTTCATTATCGTTAATGTATTTATTAATAATTTTTTTTGTTGATTCAAGAAAAAGTTGTGTATTGATGCTAGGAATATTAATGATACATAGAAAGATATCTATGTATATCCTTTCAATGAAATATTTTATAAAATAATGTGACTTACGGATTAATCTAACATTTTGTCTTTTTAATATCTGCCAAATATTTTTTTGTGATTCTGATCCTTTATTATCATAACTTATTTTGTTAGAACTAAAATTTATATCTGGAGTTCCTTTTTTATTTTCTTTTGTAATTTTTTCTATTTGATTTATTATTGTATTTGTTCTATCAGTTAGATCTTGCATTTTTTTTTCTGTTAATGAATAATTTGTCCAACCCTGAGATATAATTTGAATCGACGATTCATGAATCATCCCATTACCAATTATCGAATCTTTTTTAGTTTCACTCAATTCATATACTTCTATTTCTCTCAATCCAAATCCAAATAATATAATTGGGTTTATTTTTGAGAGTTCTTTTATTATTTCTTTTATAAACAGAATGCTTTTAATGATCCATTTTTTTGTTTCTTTTGAGACATTTAGAAACAACTTTTTTTGTTCTTTTAAAATTCTTAGAATTATAAAACATTTCTTTTTCAATTTTTTAAATTTTTTTTTTAGTTCTTTAAAAATGGGTTCAAAAAATGAAAGTTTTTTTCTGGGAGAACCAAAAGGTAGTTCAGTTTCCATTCCAAAAACTGTTAAAAAGCAAAAATCATTTTTTTGATCCTTCTTTTTCATTGGATCATTATAAGGGGCTTGTAGTTTAGATCTGTGCCAAGGTTTAAGACTAAAAGGAAATAGGATCTTGATCTGAATACCGTCTGTTAACCAGTTTTTTGGAAATTCTTTTTCTGATAATTGAACGCCATTATAGGTACATTTAATATGCATTTCTCTATTCCAATCCTTTAAATCC